AATTGAGAGATTAAATCCGGTATAAATATTAGAAAGGGCGGAAACCCCATCTTCGCAAACATGAATAGATATATCTTTATTTTACAATTTTTCACAAAAAAGATTTATGCGGAAGGATTTGTCTTTGATGAAAAGTTTTCTATTTTTAGAGTTCAATTTTTTAATAATTTTAATTCAATGTAGATACCTATCCAAAATAATATGAATGACTCACTATTAACTCGGTTTTTTGGCCATAATCATTATGTAGGAGAGGTGGCCGAGTGGTTCAAGGCGTAGCATTGGAACTGCTATGTAGACTTTTGTTTACCGAGGGTTCGAATCCCTCTCTTTCCGTACTCTTCACCTAATTCACCAATGTTACTGACTGCAATGCATCAAATAAGAATGTATACTCCAACAGTTAGACCTTTCTTTTCTTTGATATCGATTATGTATTCCTAATCCAAATCTTCTGTGGTACGAAAAATACTGGGCAAAATGGACAAGGAATGAAAATACCCTACCGATCTATGATACATGAATGAGATCAAAATCCCCAGATCAAACCCCTTACCTTACTTACCCCGGGTCCCTTTACTTAAGCCAAAATGGAGAGGTCAAAATTGTCCGAACCCTTGTTATTTTAGTTGGGGTTAAGTCTGACGAGAGTAATATTCTACAACTAGCAATTCATTTATTTTCAAACCGACCCATTTACTATCTATTATTTGATTGACGAATCCTTCATATTGGAATGGGTGAAGAGTCAAATGGTTTGGCAACTCCTCGCGGGGGGATGAATCAAGATAATTTTGAATCAGAGCCCTAGATTTTTGCTCATCCCTCACTGTAATAATATCTCGGGGTTTACAGCGATAACTTGGTATATCTACTATACGACCATTAACTAAAATATGTCTATGGTTAACTAATTGGCGGGCTTGAGGAATAGTCGAAGCCATACCCAATCGAAAAAGGATGTTATCCAAACGCATTTCAAGTAATTGTAGTAAAACCTGACCTGTTGATCCTTTGGCTTTTCCGGCGATACGAACGTATTTAAGTAATTGTTGTTCTGTAAGACCATAATGAAAGCGCAATTTTTGTTTTTCTTCTAAACGAATACGATATTGAGATTTTTTTCCGGGGCGCGATTGGTTTCTAAGATCGCTTCCGGCTCTAGGCTTTTTACTAGTTAGTCCCGGTAAAGCCCCCAGACGACGGATTTTTTTGAAACGAGGCCCTCTGTAACGTGACATAAAGACTCCTTATTTTTTATGAAATTTCATAAAACAAAATTAAAACTAAACTAAAATATGATAAATTAATCGAAATTTACTGAAGTATTGTATTACAAAGACTAATTAGAGGAATTGTATCAATATCCGGACCTTATTGTATATAAATAATTGTATTATATAAATAAAAAGAATTTCAAATAATAATAAAAAAAATTCAGGGTTCTTTTCTTGATTGATTTGTTCTACAGAGACCGAACTCCTCCAATCCCATTTTTATTCATAATTGGAAGTTCCTACGAGATGATAGGGTGACCCTTGGGAAAAGGGAAAGAAGTTTTTCGCTTTGATTTCACATTATCAATTATGTAAAAAATAAAAAATCAAACAAACGGAGAAAAGCCGGCTATCGGAATCGAACCGATGACCATCGCATTACAAATGCGATGCTCTAACCTCTGAGCTAAGCGGGCTCACATAACAGAAATTGTATACGTATACTAATTTAGTAAACTACTGAGATATTAACTGTTCATTCTTAGCTATTTCATAAGAAATATGATATATAGAAAAATAGAAATATCAAAAAAAAAATAAGGAAGAATAGAAAATAGAATTTTAGAATTTCCAAACATATTGGATATTTGAATATTATAGAACATACCTATTAATATAGCGATATTATTAAATATCGCGATATAAAATTTTGATCTATTTCTCAAATATATGTTTATCAATAATAAATATCTTAATTAGCTTAATTAGATGGTAAGATTTTTTGACTATTCTATGTTTACTATTTTTTATTACATAATTTTATTATATTTCATATATATTTTATATATAGATCATATATATTTTATATATAGAAATATATATATTTCATTTTAATTTAATTTGAAAATATATTTTCATATTTCATTTTAAATAAAATTGAGTAAAGTAAAGTAATGTAATTAAGTTTAGAATCTTATTCTATTTCTATATTTATTGTATATTACAATCTTATAATATTATTATTTATTATATATAATTCGAAATAATTTCATATTTAATTAATAAATAATTTTATTTTGAATTCTCTTCTAATTCGAAATTAAAGGAATGGTTAGTTATAGCCATTTTATTAGTTTTAGTTATGGCTATTAATTTAATTTAATTTTAGTTATGGCTATTAATTTAATTTAAAATTAATAATACTCAAATCTTCCTTTTCGTTTTTTTGTTATGTTATAATGTTTTTTTTTTGTTATGGTATAGAAGGCCTGCCCTAAGAATAA